ATACAAATCACTACCCCCCTTTTTGTATTTCCTTAATTTATTTCCTTAATTGAATTTCGGTTGATTAGGACGAAGTTCCTTAAAAACCTCTGCCTTCTTTAAAATATCCTGAACAGTTTCTGTAGGTTGAGCCCCTTTTTCAAGGAAATATAAAATAGCAGGAACATTTAAATAAGTTTGATTCTTTATCGGATCATAAAAACCCACTTTCTGAAGATCTTTTCCTTGTCTTCGGGATCGAACATCAATTGCAACGATTCGATAGACGGCTCATTGGGATAGATGTAGATGAACAACACCCCCCCTAGAAACGTATAGGAAGCTTTCTCCTCGTACGGCTCGAGAAAAATGATTGATTCGAAGTTTTGTCTCTGTATGGAATTCTATCTAAGAAATGACAACTGGATCCATAAAATGATCAAAGCAATTAAAGATGTAAGTCTTTTTTTCTTCGTTCTTCCTTAAAATGCAAAAGAAACCATTCGTACTCTCATAACTCAAGTTGGATAACTTTCAAACAATTCAAAGGAAAATCTTTCGGCAATTTCATTTATTGAGTGGTCTTTCCTCCTTTTTTGTTTGTCTCGTTTAAAATAGGATTCTTCAGTCTGATCCAGTTATTCAGACAATTAAAAAGGTGTTTCCTTGTTCTGGGATCCTTTATCTTTGTTTTATTTTAAATCATTGGGTTTAGACATTACTTCGGTGCTTTTGAATCCTTTCAAAATGGCAGCAACATACCCTTTTTGCGATTTCTATGAAAGAATCCTCCAAGATGATGGATTCCCTCGTGAAACACTTTGGATCGAAAAAGTTTGATCAATTCCAATAAATTTTTTCATTTGAAACTTGCTCGAATTGGATTCTTTCGATTTCCATACCTAAGATATATTTACGAAGTTGTTTCAATTTTTTTATTGATTGGCATTAACCCTAGACCCTTGCCCCGAGAAATAAATTAATACTTTCTACTCGAGCTCCATCATGGACTATTTCCATTCCAAGACAGGGGTTATGGTGAAACAGAACCAATGATGTCGAGCTAAGAGCACCTTCATTCCTACAAAAAATGGTGGATGTACAAATCCACAACGGATCGTGTCCTTCAAGTCGCACGTTGCTTTCTACCACATCGTTTCAAACGAAGTTTTACCATAACATTCCTCTAAGAACCGGTATGAAATTGATTCAATTATGGAATCATGAATAGTCATTGGTTGGGCTGATGTATAAACACCATAATCTATAGTATTTTCTATATCTTCTATATATATAGTATATAGATATAACTAATACTATAGATATAGGTGGATAAAGATTTTTCTGAAGAAGTCTTAGTAAGACCCCATCGCTAATATTAATTTGTCTAACATTATTAATATTAATTTGTCTAACATTATAATATTAATTAATAAATATATATAATAAATAATAAATAATTTTTTTATATAAATAATAATAAATAAGACGAATAAACGAATTCTTTTTGATTCTGCATCTTCACGTGACTTAATAGGAGAGAAAGATTCAGCTTCTAAGGAATGATTAAAACTATTTCTCTTTCGAAATTTCGAATAAATTTCGAAAGTTCCCCTTTCGACATCATTATTCCAAGAAAATTTGATAGTTAAAAATAACTTTTGATCATCTTAGGAAAAAAGATAAGTCTTTTTTTTCATCTGATTGATAAAATCCAAAGAATGGGGAGGGTTTCGTATCTATCAATTCGATCAAATAGACTGAGCAATTGTCACCGTTTATAGATATTGAAATGAAGGCTTTACCATTACTGATTAACTCCTATCTACCCCGGGACTGATGCAGCATAAATCAAAAGAAGGGGGTGTCCTAGTCTTTTTTATTTTTACGAAATGCGAGCTGTCTAGGCACAAAGCCAAACAAGTCCAGATTAAGTCCAGTTTTTGCTCCTTTTTTTCTATTTAAGCCTACCTCATTGATTAAGAATTAAGAGACTTAGTGAATTTAATTAGTACCAAAAACCCCCTCTTGGCGAAAAGTCAAGAAATCTACAAAAAAGAAAATTGAATCTAAGTAGGCTAATTTAGGGGGTAGAGAATACGAGATAGGGAATATGGATTCTTTCGCATCTCGATTCAGTTTTTGAAAAAAAAAAAACGATTCATCGAAGAAAAAAATAAGAAACAACAATCACATTCCAGCTAACATTTCGATTTTAAACGGAACATTGTTAAAAAAGCAATCTATATTGTCAGAGAATATATATGTTCTGGGACGGAAGGATTCGAACCTCCGAATAGCGGGACCAAAACCCGTTGCCTTACCACTTGGCCACGCCCCATTTAGATTTCTATGCGATACTAATAAAGTATATTGCTGGTTTTGTTTGTTTGTCAACTCTAGCCCAAATATCTATAGAATAGATTAGATTGGTATTCGGATTTTTCTATGTTTTTGGTATGTGTAGATATAGAATTCAACTTAATTTATTGATCATTACATATAATTCAATTAAGATATT